GAAATTGTACACCATAAGTAGGCGCTAATAAAAAGACCCGCGAACCCATAAAAAGACATTACGAGCCCTTGTGGAAAAAAAATGATTTGTTGAGACGGAAATAAAGATATCAAATTTTTACCAAGATAACTGGAAGTTCCAACCAATAAGAAGCCTGATGAACCTAAAAAAAGGATAATGGCCCAGGAAAAATTACTTATTTTTCGAGACCCCCTTATAAGTTCTATCCATATATGTTCTGATCGCCAACTCATACTTGATCTGATTTCATTTTATTGGAATTGAGAGCATAGCCCAATGAATTTGACTTTACTGTATTTTGTTTCCGAAATAACTCTCATCAACTAGCACTATTTTGATGTGAACCCTTAGGAATAATTCATAAAACGGGTTAGATGGAAAAATGCCTCTTCACTTTATGGCCCTACTAAGGATATCGGCATACATATTAATACATAGACTTTCCATTTCCGACATCCGCCAATCCTTATTCTAGTTGAAAATAGCTAGAATAAATTTACCCATATATCATTTTCTGTATGTATAAGAACTCTTTGATTTATGTATGTTCTATTTCTGTTAAGCAGAAACCCCATGTTATACCATACTCAAATAAATATCTATTTATTTATTTTATCTAAGTTAAAAAAAAATAAGATAATGAGATTTAGTCCTATCAGAGATCTAAACAATCTTGTTTTTTTGAACATAAAGAAATAAAGAAGCCATTGCCATGGCCGGAAATACTAGGCCCACTAAAGGCACAAAAATAGAGGGAAAGTTGAAAGTTATCATAGAATGAATACCTCGATTTAATTTACTATTTGTACCTGTTATTATTATATTGTTTCGATTGTTATAAAGATATCTTGTAATAATTTTAATTATAAAATGAAAGTTCCTTATTAATGCGATTCTAATTACTATTTTTGTAATTATGAAACTTGCATTTTAAGTAATTATAGATCGAAGTATATATCTAATATATATAATAAGTGCAAGGAATGTAGAACTAAATAAATGGACTTATTCATCTTTCGACACGAAGGATATGTATGAAAATTTAGTTTATTATTTATTCTTCTTCGTTTGTTCTTGTCTTCTATTTCTAATTTAATAAAGAAAAGGTTTTTTACAAATTACTGAAAGATTTCTAGACTTCTTAGTCAAAATTCAAATATAGAATTGTGTATTTTTCTATATTTGAATTTATTCTATAATACATACGTAAGAAGAACTTCACCTAATTTCACAAAAGCAAGAATTCATTCTTTTATAGAGGCTTGTTGATTCGTAATCATGAATATTAGTAAAAAAAAAAAGAAAAATTATATGCAACTGGTGATTCTTTCTAGAATTCGATCTTATAGATCTTAAGTCACCAAAAAAAATCTGTTCTTCTTATTTTGATTCCGATAAGCTAACTACGCGTTTACTACAAAAAACGAATTAAACGGAATAGTCTTTTAATTTTGATTCAAAGGAAAGAAAGCGTGGAGTTGAAATAACTCACTCAGAACGCTTTTTAAAAGATTACGTGGTACAATTAGATCGAATAAGCCCTTCTGGAATAAATATTCAGCCGCTTGTGACCCTTCGGGTACTGTTTTATTCAATGTTTGTTCAATTACTCTTTTACCCGCAAATGCAATGTAGGCATTGGGTTCGGCAATAATGATATCCCCCAACATACCAAAACTAGCTGTCACCCCACCCGTAGTGGGAGATGTAAGAATTGGTACATAAAATAGTTTTTTATTTGATTGATAATCGTATAAAGCAGAAGATATTTTAGCCATTTGCATCAAGCTCAAACTTCCTTCTTGCATACGTGCACCCCCAGAAGCACACACTATAACAAGAGGTATAAATTTTTTGGTAGCATACTCGACCAAACGGGTAATTTTCTCTCCGACTACAGATCCCATACTACCCCCCATAAACTGAAAATCCATAACCCCAATTGCGACGGGAATACCATTTAGTTGGCCTATACCTGTTTGAACAGCCTCAGTTAACCCTGTCTTTCTTTGATAAGAATCAATACGATCTTTATACGGCTCCTCCTCCGAATGAAATTCAATGGGATCCAGAGATACCATGTCTTCATTCATAGGATCCCAAGTACCTGGATCAATCAAAAGTTCGATTCTATCTGAACTACTCATTTTCAAATAATATCCACATTGTTCACAAATATTCATTTTTGACTTCAAAATTTTCTTATAATTTAATCCATAACACTTTTCGCATTGAACCCACAAATGCCTGTATTTTTGAGTTACATCGAGATTATTATAACTTTCTCTTATAGTTAAATCACCCGTATTCCTTATACTGGAACTCTCGCTTTCACTACTATTTCGATTTTCACCATAAATGTAACTGTCACTATAATTGTCACTACTACTTACAATGTAAGCATCAATGCGTAGTTGAGAATCAAGATAACTGTCAATACAACTATTAATATGATTAGTCCAACTATATTGAGTATCAT